CACCTGTAACCCAAGTCAATTCACGAGGTTTTTTAAAGCCACCAGTGAGATACACACGAAATACGTGCAGGATCATCATTAGGACCATCATACTTGCCGACCATCGATGAACTGATCGGATTAACCAACCAAAATTAGCTTCAGTCATTATATATTGAACAGAAGCAAAAGCTTCAGTAACGGTCGGGCGATAGTAAAAAGTCATAGCAAATCCCGTAGCTACTTGTACTAAAAAACAAGTAAGCGTAATTCCGCCTAAACAATAAAATATATTGACATGCGGAGGAACGTATTTACTAGTTATATCATCTGCAATCGCCTGAATCTCAAGACGTTCTTCGAACCAGTCATAGACTTTATTGAGATAGGTAAACTCAAGGAACTCCCCCTCTGAGAACCGTATATGAGAATTTCATCTCGTACGGCTCAAACAGAAACACCCAAATACTGGCTATAACGGATATGTGGAATAGAAAGTTTAAAACTTCTTTAATCCTATGATTCAATCTTTCTCTAAAGATACGAAAGAATAAAAATCTGAAAGCTCTTCTTTGTGGTTATAATGCCAAAATATCAAGTTGGCTCATTCGTCTTTATGTTGATGGTTACAGGCCTCTTGAATCTTCTATTTACCTATTTTTTTTTTATTTTCTTTGATTTTTTATTTGTGTGTAATGCAGCTTTACTTCTGTTTTCTTTATTATTGATAGGAATTCTCTTGTTAAGACCCTATAGAATCGATTAAAACCTCAGATTCATACTACAACCACGATGATTCAATAAAACCTTCAAAATAAGTCCAAAAATTCTCTGAGTAAGAATCGGTGGATCATCACTTATTCAATGAATATATATCAATTATTCAATGAATATATATAATGAATAAAAATACAAAGAACGGTTTGTCCTTTAATTCAAAATAAAAAAAAGCAGAAAAAGAATAAAAATATTTCAATTTATAACTTCTAACCCTTTTTTTTTTAACTCTTTTTGGTTAATTCTTTTTTTGGAGTCCGGCAAGCGAGGTCTGAATATGAAATATGAATCATAGTTATAATAGTTTGTAATCTATTTCATATATTCCGCGCGTTCCAGATACTAGAATGAATATCCGACGAGGTAAAACCATCTGTATCAAGATGACAGAACCGATTTCTGTAGTATCCATAGGATCAATTATAACAAGTCACACACTCATATTCCGGAAATACAGAAACAAAGAAATTCCACGGTCGAACTACCAAAAAATAGAATGGACTAAAAGCGACCTAAATGCTTCACTTGGTTTTGTATTGAAAAGCTATTTAGTAGTTCTTGTTAATCTAATTCATTGAAATTCCGTCCAGTAAAATGGAAGAATTATAAATCTCCAAAATAATAGATAAGAATATCGCAAATAGAGCCATTGCGATACCCATCAAAGGAGTAGTTCCCCAACCGGGAGCTACTTTACCATATTCCGAATTCAATGGTTTCAATAAATCCCCTATAATAGTTCGTCTTGGACCAGATCTAGAACTATCCTCAACGGTTTGTGTAGCCATAAATCCTATTTTGTATTCATTGAGAGCCGTTGACTTTGTATACCATTATATTGTAAATAAATGATCTTATCATAGATCCGTTGTAGTCTTAAAATTATATAATAATGGAAACAGCAACCTTAGTTGCCATCTCTATATCTGGTTTACTTGTAAGTTTTACTGGGTACGCCTTATATACTGCTTTTGGGCAACCCTCTCAACAACTAAGAGATCCATTCGAAGAACACGGAGACTAGTTGAATTAATGAGCCTCCCAATATTGGGAGGCTCATTAATTCAATTGAGATAGAGATAATCAAAAATCATTTCATCTTTTTAGTTGGAACTTTAGGCGGTTCCCTAAAAAAGATAGCGAAAAAGATTATTCCTAAAGTCGAGACTAAGAGGAATGTATAAACCAATGCTTCCATAGATTCGATTGTGGTTTACAATTATAGCTTCCATACCTGTTTATTTTGGATCGTCTCCCGGATAACTCAAAAGAAAGAGTCAAAGGAAAGGCAGCAATTCAAATCAATATTTATCCGGTACCCTATTTATGTTAAACTATGTTAAATCACAAAAATAAAGGTGAAAAGTAAGAAATAAATCTTATATCAGACTCCTTGTCTTCTTGTAGTCGGATCTCCAAGTTTTTGGAATGCTCCAAATTCTACTTGAGCATCCAAATCTGGGTCAATACCGGCAAAAACATCTCTGAACAAGGTTCTAGCACCATGCCAAATATGTCCGAAGAAAAAGAGTAGAGCAAACGAAGCATGTCCAAAAGTAAACCAACCCCTTGGACTGCTACGAAAAACACCATCGGATTTCAAAGTAGCACGATCTAATTCAAAAATTTCTCCCAATTGAGCACGTCTAGCATATTTTTTCACAGTAGCAGGATCACTATAACTGACTCCATTCAGTTCGCCGCCATAGAACTCCACAGTTACACCTACTTGTTCGACACTATACTTCGATTCTGCCCTTCTAAAAGGAACATCTGCTCTAACAATTCCGTCTCCGTCTACCAAAACAACCGGAAATGTTTCAAAAAAAGTAGGCATACGACGTACAAAAAGTTCACGACCTTCTTTATCTCTAAAGATAGGGTGTCCTAACCACCCAACAGCTATTCCATCCCCATTGTCCATTGAGCCCGCTCTGAATAATCCCCCTTTTGCCGGATTATTGCCGATGTAATCATAAAAAGCTAATTTTTCAGGAATTTTAGACCAAGCTTCTGATAAACTTTGATTTTCGGCCAGCCCAGCGCCAACTCTTCGATATATTTCTTGCTGGAAGTATCCCTGATCCCATTGATAACGAGTGGGACCAAATAATTCAATCGGGGTAGTTGCTGAACCATACCACATAGTTCCAGCAACAACAAAAGCGGCAAAAAAAACAGCAGCGATACTACTGGAAAGGACAGTTTCAATATTTCCCATACGTAATCCTTTGTATAGACGTTGGGGCGGACGGACACTAAGATGGAATAGACCTGCTAATATGCCCAATGTACCTGCTGCAATATGATGAGAGGCTATTCCTCCCGGAACAAAAGGATCAAAACCTTCCACACCCCACGCCGGATTTACAGATTGTACCCTTCCGGTTAGTCCATAAGGATCGGACACCCATATTCCAGGACCATACAACCCCGTTACATGAAATGCGCCAAACCCAAAACAAGCCAGTCCTGAAAGAAATAAATGAATTCCAAAAATTTTAGGTAAATCTAAAGAAGGTTTTCCTGTGCGTTCATCACAAAATATTTCTAGATCCCAATACACCCAATGCCAAATAGCTGCCAAAAAGCACAAGCCAGAAAACACAATATGTGCACCGGCCACACCTTCGTAACTCCAAATACCCGGATTCGTTATAGTCCCTCCTGTGATACTCCAACCGCCCCATGAATTGGTTATTCCTAAACGAGTCATGAAGGGTATAACAAACATACCTTGTCTCCACATTGGATCAAGAACAGGGTCAGAGGGATCAAAAACCGCTAATTCGTATAGAGCCATCGAACCGGCCCAACCAGCAACTAGAGCTGTATGCATTATATGGACAGAAAGCAAACGACCCGGATCATTCAATACGACGGTATGAACACGATACCAAGGCAAACCCATGGAAATACCCCTTTCTCAACGAAAAATAGACACTATGTAACTTTATTGCATTGGAAAAAACTATGCTATGTACCCCCCCTTTTTTCAGTAGATTATCTCTAAGAAAGGATTAATATTTGTTCTATTCTTATTCTTTTAGTAATAATGGAAGAGTTCTCTTTGTAGGAACAAAAAGAAGCAGATCTATTCTATATCCGATAAGTACCAATACGCAATGGTAGGGGGTAGGGATCCCACGTTCATTTTCTATGAGTGAAAGCATACATATTTGTTCATATCATTAAAAAGACCTATTCCTAAAAATTTTCTCCTTTAGTCATAGTCATTCTGTCTTTTTTTTTTATTTTATGTTATGAACTTATTCACTTTATGGATAAACTATGAAAAAGGCTAATCTTATTAATATTAAGAAAATAAACCCATTGTTACGCTTCCACATCAAAGTAAAATATAGTACTTAATTCTTTTTTTCTTTCATTTAATGCCTATTGGTGTTCCAAAAGTGCCTTTTCGAAGTCCTGGAGAGGAAGATGCATCTTGGGTTGACGTATAGTGCGACTTGTCAGATATATTGGGTCACATGGGATTCCCCCATTCTCTCCCCCAATCGAGATATCCTCTCTTTCGCCCAAGAAAGATTGATTGACTTATCAAAAATTTGGAGCGTGAAATGCAATTATATTTATTTTGTTTTTTGGGGGGGGGTATCCAGATTAATATTATCAATTAGAATAATTTATGGTTTAGAATACTTTATAGTTGTCTCGATTGGACTAATAAAATTAAGTATAAGTATTCAAGCTCCGTTTACAAACTTTATCATATTCTATTTTTAATTTATAAATAAAATAGGAGTGATCTTAAACTGTTTAATCAATCGAGTAATATAATGAATACATTGAATATTTGGCAGAAGACATGACATAAAATAAATTGAAAAATAAAAAAGCCATATCAAAAAGACTTGGTATTGGGACATTTGTCCTATATGTGCAAATAAAAATAGGGCCGATCTTTACTTGACTTGGAGTAGAACATAAACCTAACAAAATTGAAGAAACCCATTCCGTAACAAGAAAATTACATCGTGATTTGTATTCCATCTCGATGAAACAATACATCAATGAGAAGTTCGTTCGATAAATTTAGTCAATTACTTTTCTATTTTTTTATATTTATAGGTAAAGTAAACAGACCAAAACGAATCTTTCTTGAAAAATAAAAATGGAATAAAAAAAGTCCTTTGTTAGAAGGAGTCCACTATGAAAAAAGAATGCGGGCTGTAATCTACACATTGATTCTTTTTTTTCGCGATTTTTGGTAAACTGTATGCATCAAAAGGTGCGCGTACGGTTCCTAAGGATACAATTTTATCCTAATCAACCGACTTTATCGAGAAAGATTACTTTTTTTAGGCCAAGAGGTTGATAGCGAGATCTCGAATCAACTTATTGGTCTTATGGTATATCTTAGTATAGAGGATGATACCAAAGATCTGTATTTGTTTATAAACTCTCCCGGGGGGTGGGTAATACCCGGAGTAGCTATTTATGATACTATGCAATTTGTAGGACCAGATGTACAGACAATATGCATGGGATTAGCCGCTTCAATGGGATCTTTTATTCTGGTCGGAGGAGAAATTACCAAACGTCTAGCATTCCCTCATGCTCGGCGCCAATGAGTTTTGTATTTGAGAGAAAAAAGAAGACTATGCCTTCGCCATATGAAATATGACTATTAAGTAATAATAGCATGGCATTTTGAATTCGATATGAGAAAATAAAAAAAAAACCATTCGATTATATATCGAAAGAGTAGTATGAGATAAGGGGCATTTCCGATTTTATCTGATCTATCGGAAGCCTATTGTAGCGTCACAAACTTTTTTGTTTTCACCCCAGAAGACTAATTATGTTATGAAAGAATAAAAAAAAAAGAAACTTTGGGATTGCTGAATAAAAGACTAAATAAATATCTATATAAATAGAAATATAAAGTAACGGAGCCATCATAGTATTTTTTAACTACTCCAAAATAAAAGGAAGGATGGTTATTGGATTATTTACCGATCTGGGTCTAGTATGATAGACCCTATATTTTCTGTTTCTTCGATGGGAAGGAAAAATGAATTCCATTATAGAGCCGTATGCAATACGCAAAAGATAAAGATGCCTGTACGGTTGTTCAATTCTATCTTGTTTTTCGTAGTATTTATTATTCTTTATTCGATTTGTTCTCTTTGATTTATCTTCGAGATAGAAGAACCGTTTTTTATGTTATATAATCAGGGTAATGATCCATCAACCTGCTAGTTCTTTTTATGAGGCACAAACGGGAGAATTTATCCAGGAAGCGGAAGAACTGCTGAAGTTACGCGAAACCATCACAAGGGTTTATGTACAAAGAACGGGCAAACCTTTATGGGTTGTATCCGAAGACATGGAAAGAGACGTTTTTATGTCAGCAACAGAAGCGCAAGCTCATGGAATTGTTGATCTTGTAGCGGTAGAATAAAAAATAACAGGGATTTCACGAAAATAAAATACGCAATTCAAAATTTTATCTTCTTACCTACCGGGGTTTGATATAGTATTATATTAATGAATCTATTAATATAGAATTATCAATATAGAAGTAATTCCTAATCATCCGGTTAGGATCGATCTAAACCAATTCATTATGTATACGAGTCAACATGCCAACTATTAAACAACTTATTAGAAAGACACGACAGCCAATCAGAAATGTCACGAAATCCCCCGCCCTTGGGGGATGCCCTCAGCGACGAGGAACATGTACTAGGGTGTATGTGTGACTCGTTCAGAGCATGGACTGGGACAAAAGAACCCATTTTTCCAGTATCAATGATCAGTACCAATAAATAGGCTAAAATGGAAGAACTCCATTCACTAGATAAAAAGGATCTATCATATCCTTTTATTGTTTATCAAATTTTATGGTTTCCTTTCTATTGGTGTAAATCCAAGAGTCTCAATTTTCAATTTCATAAGATGAAAAAGAATTTCCCATTGGTAGCAAATGGTTATCCATTAAGCAGGGAAAATCTTATTTAAATTAAAAGGCAAAAAGATTATGCCCTTACTCTTGCAACAACGGACTAACAGGGTCAGCTACACAGCTAATCTTCCTAATTAAATATCGTTACTGTATAGGTAGATCTCGTTGTGAAAGACTGATTACTGGATAATTGTAGAGCCAAAGAGTGTGAACTGTACAAGTTAATAATAGCATTGATTAAATGAAAGAAGGGGCTCCGGTGTATAGAGGAGACCTCGCCGTTTAAAAAGTAACCATAGAAACGATGGAACCCACGATTTTTTTATCCATTTAGATTTACTACTTTGTGTTTTTATTTAATATGTTTTTTTTAATATCTAGTATCACTATCCATACAATTTCTTATTTTTATTTCGAGGTGAAATGCCTAGAAGAAAAAAAATAAAAAATCGTGGTCGGGAAGGTTATAGTAGTAAAAGCCATTGGAGTTTTTATTTTATACATTGGACGAATCCGTTTTGTTATTAAAAAATTAGGAAAGGGAAAAGGAATAACTGAAAGAAGGGAAATCCATTAGTTATTCATCGAAGTTTCATTTATTCAATGACCAGAATTAAACGAGGATATATAGCTCGAAGACGTAGAACAAAAATTCGTTTATTTGCATCAAGTTTTCGAGGGGCTCATTCAAGACTTACTAGAACTATTACTCAACAGAAAATAAGAGCTTTGTTTTCGGCTTATCGGGATAGAGGTAGGAAAAAGAGAGATCTTCGTCGTTTGTGGATCACTCGGATAAATGCAGTAATTCGCGAGAATAGTTTATACTATAGTTATAATAAGTTAATACACAATCTATACAAGAGGCAGTTGCTTCTTAATCGTAAAATAGTTGCGCAAATAGCTATATTAAATAGAAATTGTCTTTATATGATTTCCAATGAAATTATAAAATAAGTAGATTGGAAGGAATTCATGGGAATGTTTTAAATTTTAAATGGAGTTCGCTGGAGAATTCACTCCGGGAAGGTAGAATAGAAAATAGAAATTAGTATGATAAAATATAATAAATATGATAAGGTCGCCAAAATGAACAAACAACACGTTCAATAAAAAAAGATTGATTCTTTTTTTTTTCTTATGATAGGACAATCAAAATCTGGATTCGCGAATTTTTCGAACAAAACATCAATCCGCCTTTGAGTTCGTATTGGAATTTTGATTCAAGTGAAGAATAAACCTATTTCTTTTTGATTCTAAGACCAGTAGTTCTAGTGGGCGACTCACCTCTTTCAAATTGTTTCTCATTATTAAGAAAAGGTAACAAAGATAAAATACGAGCTTGCTTTATAGCACTAGTAATTAATCGTTGTTGTTTTAAGTTTAATCGATTCACCCGTCTAGATAATATTTTTCCTTGTTCACTAATAAATCGACTAATTAAACTCATGTTTCTATAATCAATTTGATCCCCCGATCCAATCGGGGGCAAACGCCTACGAAAAGATCGCTTGGATTTAAAATAGAGTCGCTTGGGTTTATCCATGATTTGTTTATTCCTTATCCCGAAAATCCTATTTCGATGAGGAATTTTGGGTTATTTATCTTTAAATATATGTTATATAGAATATATATATAGAATATATATCATTTATATCATTTTTAATTTTCCTTGCCTTGTAAGGGTGACATACAGGCGATCGGATCAGTTTGATCTATTTCTTTATCTCCCCATGAATTGTATGTTTGTAACAAAAGGGACAGAATTTTCTCAATTCCAATCGACTAGGCGTATTATGTCGATTCTTTTGAGTAATATATCTGGAAATACCAATACTCATTGATTCCTTATTAGCACCATTTCGAGTACATTTGGCACATTCCAAAATAACTGTTACTCGAACATCTTTACCCTTGGCCATGAACCTCCTTTGGATTTTTTTTTAACCAATTATTCCATTTTCCGATCCAAAAAGAAGAAAGTAACGAAAAAAAAAGATAGAAGTTGCTAACTCGAAATCAAATTCTGAAAGATTTCGTTGAAATCAATAGATAGTAATATAATTAATATAATAAAATAAGTAATATAATAATTTCTAACTATATTTATAATCCCAGTAAAGTATTTCATTTTTCATTTAAGTATTTTGTATGATATTGTTGACCTAGCCATCAATTTCCATTTCCATTCTCATTCTCTTATCTTATTAATTTAAATTCAATTTAATTTAGAGTCCCGGTCCGAGTTCCGAGTTTTACTGAAGTTGAATCCACTTTTATTCTTTCTCTTTTCAAACTTATTATAATTTAATAAATTCGAAAATTCAAAGAAGGGAAGGGGAGGGATTAGTCACTGATATTTGATTATATCTCTAATCTTCTTCACCCCCTCCCATGTCAATAACTAGAACGAGAATTAAAAAAAGGAGAATATCAACGCATCCGGGAATAAACGATTGATCTCTATCAATAGACCTGCTAAAGCCCCAAACCATAAAGTACTTACTACCGGTGCCACGGAGAGATATGTTTTTAGATCTCGCATTTTTAATCCTCCTTATTTATTGTAATTTGTAATACATATATGATCAGACATATATGTAATTAATGATCACTTGTATTTGTACGCGGAATGCCTAATTCAAATTGAAATGTACAACGATTCAGCAGCTATTCCTTTTCTTAAAAAAAAAAGAAACAAAAACACCCTTTTATTTTTATGTCTCAACATTCCCGAAAAATATTATATTCATTTTTTTTTTTACAGCGGGTTTAATTATAGGTTACGTATATAAGTCTTTTATTATACTTAATAATATGTTATATGATATGAGATAAAAAAAATAAATGACAAGATAATTTTTGTATATGAATGGATAAAATAAAGATGTGGAAAACAATACAGGTATTCTCTACAATGACACTGTCGACCAATGGAAAGGGATGTAGCGCAGCTTGGTAGCGCGTTTGTTTTGGGTACAAAATGTCACGGGTTCAAATCCTGTCATCCCTACCTATTACTTATCTTATGAGCAGTAACAAGGGATTAATTGAAATCGATTCAAATTGGGTATCCATAATCCAATACATAATATGATCATTCTTTAATTTTACAATATTCTATAGAATTTAATTCTATAGAATATAAATAATATAATAGTAGATGCATGCAAAAATATATTAGGGTTACAAAATATTTAGAAAGCGCTCTTAGTTCAGTTCGGTAGAACGTGGGTCTCCAAAACCCGATGTCGTAGGTTCAAATCCTACAGAGCGTGATTCCATTCTTGTTTGTTATTCTTAGGTCGAAAA